AACCCAAAATTTCTATTAAGTTTTTTTTCTTCTTCTTTACCCCATAAAGAGATTGAATAGAAGGAGCTACTTTTTTTTCCACTGTAATTTATAAAATAAGTGTTTAAATGTCCCTCAAAAGTAAGTAAATAAATCCGAAACATATAAAATGCGGTTAATCCCGCTGTTGAAAAAGCTATTATTGCAAAAATTGGTGAAAATAACAAACTATCATTAAGAATTTCATCTTTAGACCAAAAACAAGCAAGAGGGGGAATACCACAAAGAGAAAGTGTTCCTACTAAAAAGGCAGTTTTTGTAATCGGCACATGTTTTGTCAAACCACCCATAAGAATCATATTCTGACTTTTATCGGGAGAGTAGCCAACTATAGCTTCCATTGAATGAATAATGGATCCAGATCCTAAAAACAACAAAGCTTTCGAATAAGCATGAGTAATCAAATGAAATAAAGCGGCTCGATAAGACCCCATACCTAGAGCTAACATCATATAACCCAGTTGAGACATTGTAGAATAGGCTAAACCTCTCTTAATATCTTTTTGAGCAAGAGCTAAAGTCGCTCCTAAGAGTACTGTTATTATACCTATCAAAGATATTATATACATTATAGAAGGGATAACTATAAAAAGAGGAAGAAGACGAGCTACAAGAAAAATTCCCGCCGCTACCATAGTAGCAGCATGTATAAGAGCCGAAATAGGAGTAGGGCCCTCCATGGCATCAGGCAACCATACATGAAGAGGAAATTGTGCAGATTTAGCAATAGGACCCACAAATAATAGAAATGCACACAAAGTAAGGAATAAGAGATTTACTCTATTATTTAAAATTAAATTATTGAATATTTCGAACAAATCCTGAAATTCGAAACTACCAGTTATCCAATAAAGACCTAAAATCCCTAATAATAAACCAAAATCCCCTACACGATTAGTTACAAAAGCTTTTTGACAAGCATTCGCTGCAATAGGTCGTGTGAACCAAAAACCTATTAATAAATACGAACACATTCCAACTAATTCCCAAAAAAAATAAACTTGTATCAAATTAGAACTAGTAACTAATCCTAACATTGAAGTATTAAAAAAACCCATATAAGCAAAAAACCTCAGATATCCTTGATCATGAGACATATAATTATCACTATAAATCAGAACCAAAATTCCAACAGTTGTAATTAATATTAACATAATAGAAGTAAGTGGATCAATAAAGAAACCGAACTCAAAAGAAAATTCATTATTTATGGTCCAAGACCATACATTTTGATGAATGCAACTTAGAAAAATTTGTTGAATAGATAGATAGAGCGAAAAGATCATAACTATACTTAACAAAAAAATACTCAGAAAAGTCCACATACGTCGAAGGTTTTTTGTTGCTGTCGGAAAAAGTAGAAGTCCAACTCCTAGTAAAATAGGTACTGGAAGTGGAATGAAAGGGATGATCCATGAATATTGATATGTATGTTCCATAAAATAAAAAACCCTTTTTATTTTATTCTTAAATTTATTATTTCTTATTCACTGGTTTGTATATATATATTTTTTTCAAAGGGGACAATACAAAAGCACGTGATTTCAAACCTAAATAGAAATTTTTTGAATTAGTATAATCCTTTGAAAAGAAATATATATTCAAATCTAAAAATTAGAAGTGATTAAATAATATTACTAAGTTACTGTAAAAAAAAACTATTTGTCTTTTTTTTTTTATTACTACTAAACAAAATTGTGATTTTATGCAGATACATAAAAAGTGAATTATAATTCCGTATTACAATAATTTATATACATATATTAAGAATAGAACAAAGATTTACACGACAAAAAAAGATTTAATATTAATTATAGAATAAAAAAACTTTACCTAAAAAAGTTATTTTAGTTTGATTATTTAGAATTTTTAAGGAATGAATTTGAATTGTGGAATTTAGTGATTGTCTTACAGTACACTAAGCGAGCTTTTTTTTTTTTTCAAGAAATATTATTATAATAGAGATTTTTTTTTACATATGAAGTGAAGAAATTTCATAATTTTTGTGATAATATACTCTATAAGTATAGATTAATTAAATGAGCACTCTCATACGAATTTCAAACGTTAAAAAAAAAAAAAAAGTAAAAAACAGTTGGATTTTAACCTTTTGAATGTCTTTTTTGTTTTAAAAATAAGATATAATAAAATTTGAAAGAAAAAACCACTCGATATGGAGTACGAAAGAATAGAAATGTCTTTGACATCCAATTATACCACTGAAAAACTTTTTTTTCATTTTTGAATGGCAGTTCCAAAAAAACGTACTTCTATCTCGAAAAAGCGTATTCGTAAAAAAATTTGGAAAAGGAAGGGATATTGGACATCGTTGAAAGCCTTTTCCTTAGGGAAATCGCTTTCTACAGGTAATTCAAAAAGTTTTTTTGTCCAACAAAATAAATAAAAAACATTAGAATAATTAGAATTAGCCTAACTTAAAAACCAATTTTTTAGAATACATATAAAAAAATAAATAGGAACCTTTCTTTTTTATCTATATATTATCTTTTTTTTCCTCTTTTTTTCCTCTTTTGGTTCCTATTTATTTTTTTATTTCCAAAAGGGGGATTCTAATTTTCCCCATCACCACCTTGATGCAATAATAAACAAAGATCTTGTATTTCTTCGTTAAGAGGAAATACAAGATCTTTAAGCGAAATCAATAGATTCATTAATTTAAGTGCAAAATTTTGCACTTTATATCTTTAGGAAAGATGCATGAAAGTAGATATTTTGAGAATTATTATTATTTTTTTTTTCATTTCTCTTGAGCAACTTAGGCAAATCTTATTTTATTTCAAATTTCTAAGCAAAAAATCTTATGTTTGTACAATATAAAAAGATGCATGAAAGTAGATATTTTGAGAATTATTATTATTTTTTTTTTCATTTCTCTTGAGCAACTTAGGCAAATCTTATTTTATTTCAAATTTCTAAGCATTTTGGAGAAGTTTTCATTTTTAGAAAAAGCACTTTTTTTAAGAAAATCAATTGTAAATTCCATTGAATTGGTTTCGTTATTTCAATCCTTTATTTCAATTTGAATCTCGACGATTGAGTCAAAAATTGTTAGTATTGTTTTGAACAAGTTGCCGCTATGGTGAAATTGGTAGACACGCTGCTCTTAGGAAGCAGTGCTATAGCATCTCGGTTCGAGTCCGAGTAGCGGCATAAGATCTTATAAAAGAGATATTATAAGTTTTAGAATCAAATTAATACCCGACTTTTTTTATAAAATCGGGTAAAACCCAGTATTAATTTATTAATTTTTAACATATTTTTTATGATTTTTTCAATTTTAGAGCATATATTAACTCATATATCTTTTTCGGTCGTTTCAATTGTACTAACAATTTATTTTTTAACTTTATTAGTTAATTTAGATGAAATCATAGGATTTTTTGATTCATCAGATAAAGGAATCGTAATTACATTTTTTGGTATAACAGGATTATTATTCACGCGTTGGATTTATTCAGGACATTTTCCATTAAGCAATTTATATGAATCATTAATTTTTCTTTCATGGGCTTTTTCAATTATTCATATGGTTTCCTATTTTAATAAAAAACAAAAAAATCACTTAAACGCAATAACTGCGCCAAGTGCTATTTTTATTCAGGGTTTTGCTACTTCAGGTCTTTTAAACAAAATGCCTCAGTCTGCAATATTAGTACCAGCTCTCCAGTCCCAGTGGTTAATGATGCACGTAAGTATGATGATATTAGGCTATGGCGCTCTGTTATGTGGATCATTATTATCAATAGCTCTTCTAGTCATTACATTTCGCAAAGTCGGATCTACTTTTTGGAAAAAGAATATGAAAAAAAAAATTTTATTAAATGAATTATTTTCTTTTGATGTACTTTACTACATAAACAAAAGAAATTCTATTTTACTACAACAAAACATTAATTTTAGTTTTTCTAGAAATTATTATAGGTATCAATTGATTGAACAATTAGATTATTGGAGTTTTCGTATTATTAGCCTTGGATTTATCTTTTTAACCGTCGGCATTCTTTCAGGAGCTGTATGGGCTAATGAAACATGGGGTTCATATTGGAATTGGGATCCAAAAGAAACCTGGGCATTTATTACTTGGACCATATTCGCAATTTATTTACATATTAAAACAAATAGGAATGTTCGGGGTATAAATTCTGCAATTGTGGCTTCGATAGGCTTTCTTTTAATTTGGATATGCTATTTTGGCGTCAATCTTTTAGGACTAGGTTTACATAGTTATGGTTCATTTACATCGAATTAAATAAAGCATTAACCAAAAAAGAAAGGAATAAAAAAAAAAAACGAATAGCATCTATATATAACTTCATATAAGTTAAGAAATCTAATTGAGTTTTAGTAGTAAATCATCAAGAACCTTTTGAATCAAGTAGTACAATGATTCAAAAGGTTCTCACAATACAAAAACCAAAGACTTCTTATTATAATTCAATTTAATGTTTTTTTTTTTATTTCCTGAAACCTATCCATAAAAATAATTAGATAAAATGGATTCGACCTTGTCACTTGCTAATGAGAGCACAAAATCAGGATAAATCCCAATACCAATTATGGGTAGAAGAATAGAGATTGAAAGAAATAACTCTCGGGGTCCGGAATCAAAAAAAGAAAAGTTTTTGGCATTAATTAACTTGTATCCATAGAACATTTGGCGTGACATGGATAATAAATATATAGGAGTTAATATCATTCCAATTGCCATTACAAAAATAATTAAAAGTTTTGAAATTACGAAATATTTTTGGCTGGTAATTATTCCAAAAAAAACGATTAATTCTGCAACAAAACCACTCATGCCCGGTAATGCAAGGGAAGCCATCGATAAGATAGTGAACATTGTAAATATCTTTGGAATGGAGATAGCCATTCCACCCATTTCATCAAGATAAACAAGCCGAATTCTATCATAACTCGTTCCTGCCAAGAAAAAAAGTGCAGCGCCGATAAATCCATGAGAGATTATTTGTAAAATAGCTCCATTAAGCCCAGGATCCGTTATAGAAGCAATACCTATAATTATAAAACCCATATGAGATACAGAAGAATAGGCTATTCTCTTTTTTAAATTACGTTGACCGGGAGATGTTGAAGCTGCATAAATTATTTGGATTGTACCGACTACCATCAACCAAGGAGAAAACATAGAATGAGCGTGAGGTAATAATTCCATATTGATTCGAACTAACCCATATGCTCCCATTTTTAATAAGATTCCAGCGAGAAGCATACAGGTACTGTAATGTGCCTCGCCGTGGGTATCAGGTAACCAAGTATGTAAAGGTATAATCGGTGATTTGACGGCAAAAGCAATAAGAAATCCAATATAAAATAGTATTTCGAGTGTGACAGGATAGGATTGATTAGCTAATAGTTCTAAATTTAATGTTGGTTCATTCGAACCATATAAACTTATACCTAAAACTCCTATTAATAAAAAAATAGAACTTCCTGCAGTGTATAAAATAAATTTTGTAGCTGAATACAGACGTTTCTTTCCGCCCCACATGGATAAAAGGAGATAAACGGGAATTAATTCTAATTCCCACATGATGAAAAAAAGTAAAAGATCCCGAGAAGAAAATGATCCTATTTGACCGCTGTACATTGCTAACATCAGGAAATGGAATAATCGGGAATCCCGAGTAACTGGAAAAGCCGCTAAAGTAGCTAAAGTAGTAATAAATCCCGTCAATAAAATCGTTCCTATGGAAAGTCCATCTAGTCCCAGTCTCCAATAAAAATCAAAAAAATTGATCCATTTATAATCTTCGGACAGTTGAATTAACGGATCGTCCATTTTAAAATTATAACAAAAAGCGTAGGTCGTTAGAAGAAGTTCTAAGATACAAATGCATATAGTATACCATTTAGTGACTTTATTTCCCCTATGTGGGAGAAATAACATTAAGGAACCGGCAGATATTGGAAAAACAACAATTATTGTTAACCAAGGAAAATCATTCGTGGTAAAGACAAGATACACCAGGTCCAAAGAACGCGTACTCAAAAAAAATATATAAATAAAAAAATATAGTTGAACTTTTTTGAGTACGAGTACTTGTCAATAAAAAAAATAAAATTTATTCCAAATTTATTCAAATGAGGTTTTCGGTAACATATCAATAAGCTAGACCCATGCTTCGAGTGGTTTCATGCCATAAATAAACTCGAACGCTCAAAAAATCCGTTGGACAGGCGGATTCACATCTCTTACAACCAACACAATCCTCGGTTCTTGGAGCAGAAGCTATTTGCTTAGCTTTACATCCATCCCACGGTATCATTTCTAATACGTCTGTAGGGCATGCTCGGACACATTGAGTACATCCTATACAGGTATCATAAATTTTTACTGAATGTGACATAGGATCTATAGTTTTTTTAATGTCATAAATTTTCAATCTAGTAAACTTCTAACTAAATGATATATTAAAATACTAGATGAAGCAATGATTTACTTTAATAGAATTTTTTTAATGAATTCTGGCTCAATTGATAAAAAATGGGGCTAAAATACTTTGATTTCTTAGATTTTCACAAATAAAATCTAGTAAGTCATAACCTATTATATATGCAAATTTCAACCTATAATTTATTTATTTATGCTACTTATTTAATAAGGTCGATTGATTGATGCGAGTTGATTTTCTGTTACGATAAATTGACGAGACTATAGCTAATCCAATAGCTGCTTCAGCGGCTGCAATTGCTATAACAAAAATGCAGAAAATATCCCCTTTTAGTTGGGAATTATCAAAAAAATCAGAAAATGTTACGAAATTCATATTAACTGCATTGAGTATAAGTTCAAGGCACATAAGAGCCCTAACCATATTTCGACTCGTGATCAATCCATAAAGACCAATCAAAAATAAATAGGCACTCAAAACAAGTACATGTTCGAGTATCATTGAGCAACTCCTTATCAATTTTGATTCATTTGACCGGATTCAATCACCTAGAATATAACAAGAAAGTACGAATAAAAACTATATTAGGGAAAAAATTTCAAAGATATATAAAATATACAAATTGATATATAAAATATAACAAATTGATATTTAAAATATGAAAGAGTATTCAATTAAATTGAATGAACGTAAAAAAATATCATAACATACACAAACACAAAGTTTTCTTTGGTCTTTACTAATTAGAACCTTTTTTATTGACGAGCCACAGAAATTGCACCTATCAAAGCAACTAAAAGAATTATTGAAATGAGTTCAAATGGAAGAAAAAAATCTGTTGATAAATGAATTCCTATTTGTTGACTATTACTTATTAAATCTTGCTCTAAAATCTGGTTTAATTTTGTAGTCCAAATAACCCCATACCATGACGTATCGAGAATAGTCGAAATTAATGAAAAAAGAATAGTTGTACAAACCAATGAAGTAATCCCATTCCCAACAGTCCACAGATTGAAATCTGTGGAATATTCTGAATCATTCATGAACATCACAGCAAATATGATTAAAACATTTATGGCCCCCACGTAAATAAGGAGTTGTGCAGCAGCTACAAAATGGGAATTTGCTAGAATATACAATAAAGATATACAAACAAGAACAAATCCTAAGGAAAAGGCTGAAAATATTGGGTTAGGAAGTAATACCACTCCCAGACCTCCTACTAGAAGACCGGATCCCAGAAAAACTAAAAGAAAATCATGTATTGGTCCAGGCAAATCCATAAAAAAAGAAAAAATCGAAATCCTTTTCATGACCTTATTAATTTAACCGGGGAGTTTGTTTTTAATATGTTTCTAATAGAGTGAAATTAGAATCTAATGTATATGAATTGATGTAGATACAATTATTAGACAGTTTCACTTTTTTTATTCTAGTATTTTTAACCTATCTATTTCAAGAAAGTAATTACGAATATATTAAAAGGATGAGCCTTAATACTTAATATTATTCTATAAATACAATACAAGTTTTTAGTTTAATTCTTTATATAATTCAACATTTTTTCATTTTTTTTTATTAATGGGTTTACTCGTTTTTGGTTTGAGGTGAATTTAAAATTGTTCGAATAGTGTAATCGTCAATTACTGACATTGGTAAACGACCCAAAGCTATTTGATTATAATTCAACTCGTGACGATCATAAGTTGAAAATTCATATTCTTCAGTCATTGACAAACAATTTGTTGGACAATACTCAACACAATTACCACAAAATATACAAATTCCAAAATCAATACTGTAATTAAGCAATCGTTTTTTTCGAATATTTGTTTCCAATTTCCAATCAACAACAGGCAGATCTATAGGACATACTCGAACACATACTTCACAAGCAATGCATTTATCAAATTCGAAGTGGATTCGACCGCGGAAACGTTCTGATGTTATTAATTTTTCATAGGGATATTGAATAGTTACAGGTAAACGATTTGTGTGGGATAAGGTAATCATGAAACCCTGACCAATATACCTTGCAGCTCGTAGGGTTTGTTGACCATAATTAATGAACCCGGTTATCATAGGAAGCATATTGTAATTATCTATGAATAATTTGATCTTTGTTTCTTTCTCTTGTTTAAAACAAGTAATGAATATGTTGGCTTTATTTTCAATTTAGAGTGAAAAGAGTTGGAAAGAAGTTGTTAATAATAGATTACCAAGGGAAATCGGTAAAAGAAATTTCCATCCAAGATTTAATAGTTGATCCATTCTTAGCCTAGGTAAAGTCCATCTGGTTACGATAGAAATGAACAAGAACAAATAAGTTTTAGCTAATGTAATAAAGATACCAATTGTTGTTCCAAAAATTTGATCCCTTTCAAATAGCTCCAGAATAGATATATACGGAATAGAAATATTCCAACCGCCTAAGTATAGAACTGTTACAAATAATGAGGAAATTAATAGATTTAGATAAGAAGCAACGTAAAATAAACCAAATTTGATACCGGAATATTCAGTTTGATAACCTGCTATTAATTCTTCTTCCGCTTCTGGTAAATCAAACGGTAACCTCTCGCATTCTGCTAGTGAAGAAATTAGAAAAATGATAAAACCTATAGGTTGACGCCACAAATTCCATCCCCAAAAACCATATTTTGATTGTGCCTCAACTATATCAACTGTACTTAAACTGTTAGATAATCCTAGTCGGTGATAACATTACTATTCTCACCGCTATTACAAAACCGTACATGAGGTCTTCGCCTCATACGGCTCCTCGGGGGCCATAAATAAATCTAAGGACCAGATTCATATTATTTAGATGGATATGAGGTGTTCGAAAATAGATTAAATAGAAATATATCTGGGGTCCCGAATTATACCAATGGAATTCTGTCTGCTCAAATACTAAGAATAAAAAAGCGCTTCGGAATTCATCTCATCCTTTACAAATTTTCATTTCTATTTGTTGAGTAATAACTTAATCCTTTAATAAAACACTCCTTGTAAAAATAAAACTAGGTATTTAAGCCCGTCGCGATTTTCAATTACGAAAAAGAATTAGATATCCTATTAGTTTATTATTCATGATAGAAATTCTATTTTATTTTAGAAATATATGAAAATAAATATCCTTGTTTCGTTCCTATTCTTCTTTCTTTTTTAGAAAAAAAAGTAAAAAATAAAGGATTATTTCGTTTCTGATAGTCATTACATTTATCGGTGGATGGGAGCATACTCTGAATCGGAATCTTGGGGAGTACTGCCTGATCATTTCTACTAATTTCAAGCCCCAATTAACCTTCTTTTTTTGTTATCTTATGTTATGCATAAATATCCTTTTCAATTTGGTTAATCTCTATTACAAATTCTTTGTGTATTTTGGTGTTTCTAACCATCCACGCGTTTTTACCTAATTGCCGCTCACTTGGTAATACATGTATGGTAATCTATATAACTGATAGTGAAAACGCCATACGGTTAATAGTTTTTTTAACCCGCTTCAAGCCAGGATGACTAATCAACCAACCTTGGGGTAAAGCGATTCTTACGCTTATGTTTATTTCCGTTTAACCTTTGTACATAGGAAATGAGACTTAATTTTTCTTTTTACTGCTAATTTCTGAGCCGTTTTTTTTCACTCATATATAACTATCAAATTCCTTTTATTAAGATTAATCCGAAAGATAAATATATATATTCCGTTTTTTAACGTAGTCGTCTAAAAGAAACGGAATAGTCAAAATAAACATTTATGTTTCAACGAATCGCACGTAGAGATATTGATAAAACACATAGAGTTAATGGTATTTCATAACTAATCGCTTGGGCAGCAGCTCGCAGACCACCTAAAAAAGAATATTTATTATTTGATCCATATCCTGACATAAGAAGTCCAATCGGAGCAATACTTGAGATGGCAATCCATAAAAAAAGACCGATATTGAGATCCGCTAAAACAAGGTGATTGCTAAAGGGAATTACTGAATAACTTAGTAAAATAGAGATAACTGCTATAGATGGTCCAATACTAAATAAAGGAGTATTTCCTCTAGATGGGCGAAGATCTTCTTTGAAAAGTAGTTTTGTCCCGTCGGCTAGAGCTTGAAGAATTCCCAATGGGCCGGCGTATTCAGGTCCAATACGTTGTTGTATCCCTGCAGATATTTCTCGTTCTAACCACACAATTACTAGTACACCTGTTATGATTCCCAATACAAGAGAAAATATAGGGACAAATATCCATATGAGTCCATAGACCTCTTTGAAAGATTCCAATCTAACAAAAGAATTTATAGTTTGTACTTCTGTTGCATAAATTATCATTTTAACGATCAACTTCTCCCATAATTATATCTATGCTACCGAGTATCGTCATAATATCAGCCAATTTCATTCTTTTAACTAGTTCAGGAAGAATTTGCAAATTAATAAAACCCGGCGGTCGGATTTTCCATCTCCAAGGAAAACCACTTTGATCTCCTATGAGAAAAATTCCCAATTCCCCTTTTGGAGCTTCAACTCTTACATAAAGTTCTTGTTTCGATAATTCAAAAGTAGGGGAAGGTTTTTTACTAATGAATCGATATTCAAAATCATTCCACTCTGGATTCCTTTTTTTATCAAAGCCTCTGCTTTCTAAATTCTCATAGGGACCCCCCGGAAGTCCTTCCAGAGCCTGTTGAATAATTTTGACGGATTCTGTCATTTCATTAAGTCGTACTAAATAACGAGCTAATGAATCTCCTTGTTTTTGCCACTGAATTTCCCATTCAAATTCATCGTAAGACTCATAACGATCAACTTTACGAAGATCCCATGGTATTCCGGATGCGCGTAGCATTGGTCCGGATAAACCCCAATTTATTGCTTCTTCCCCACCAATAATCCCAACGCCTTCAACGCGTTCTAAAAAAATAGGATTTCGTGTAATCAGTTTTTGATATTCAACAACCTCTGTTAAAAAATAATCACAAAAATCTAAGCATTTATCTATCCAACCATAAGGTAAATCAGCCGCTATTCCTCCAATACGAAAAAAATTATGCATCATTCTCATACCGGTGGCAGCTTCGAATAGATCATATACAAATTCTCGTTCTCTGAAAATATAGAAAAAGGGAGTCTGTGCCCCAATATCTGCCATAAAAGGGCCAAGCCATAACAGATGCGAAGCTATACGACTTAATTCCAGCATAATTACTCTGATATAGCTGGCCCTTTTAGGAACTTGAATATTTCCCAATTGTTCTGGTCCATTTACTGTTATTGCTTCTGTAAACATAGTAGCTAAATAATCCCACCGCGTTACATAAGGTAAATATTGTATAATTGCCCGGTTTTCTGCAATTTTTTCCATTCCTCTGTGTAAATAACCCAATATGGGTTCACAGTCAACAACATCCTCACCATCTAGAGTAACAATTAAGCGAAGAACACCATGCATGGATGGGTGGTGAGGTCCCATATTGACTATCATAAGATCTTTTCCTGTAACTGGTCTCTTCATAAGTTTTTCCTTGATTCGTTCTGGCATGAATTAGATTGCTGAAAAAGAAGTTTATTAAAAAATTCAAGATCGAAAAAATGAACTAATTCACAATTTTGGAATTTAACGAGTTTTTAATTCCCGAATATTCAACTGATTTATTAATTCTTTATAACGTACTCTATTTTTTTTTGACAAATAAGCCAACAGTCGTTGACGTTTTCCCAGAATTTTTCGTAGACCCCTCTGAGATAAATAATCTTTTCTGTGCAATTCTAAATGTGAAGTAAGTCTTCGGATCTTATTAGTGAAACTGAATACTTGAAATTCAACAGAGCCCTTGCTTTCTTCTTTTTTTTCTTGAAATGAAATGAATGTATTTTTTATCATAAAAAGAAATCCTTCCCCTTTTAATATGAATTGAAAGATATGAATTTTACTGATCAGTAATAATAATGGTAGTTTTTTTGTACAAGGAGCCGAATTTCATTATCAACTTCTTAATTTTATAAAAAAATCAAAATTTCGATCTAAAAGGAGGATTCTGTTAATTTATTTATGAATCCGCTCTGATTGGTATCTATGTCATTGATTAAATTAAATGAATCTCATGTATAAAGATTGAATTTAAAAAAATCCCTCATATTTGTGCATACAATTGTTTTCATATATCGTAACTTATATATTATATATAGTAAAAATATAGTAAAAAGAATCGATCATTAATGAATTAGAAATCGCGTATACATATGTATTCTTATCATACTGAAATGATTTCCGTTAGTAGTATTAAACCAATAGCGATTCATACAAGCTAAATCTTCTAATCTAAAATTGGGCCAAAGAAAGGATTTTAATTTAATTAGGTTATTTTTATCCTTATCAAGATCTTTCTTTTTATGCAAAACTGCGGTCAAGTTTTGAATATTCGTATCAAATCTTGAATTTCTATCCCTCGCATTTTTTTTTGTTAAGTTGAAACAAATTAGAATTCGAAATTCTCTACGTCGTTTAGGGGATAAAATATTTTCAGGGACAAAGAAATCATAATTATTTTTTTTATTCAATATAGCTTTGCGTCGTTTAGGGGATAAAATATTTTCAGGGACAAAGAAATCATAATTATTTTTTTTATCAATATAGCTTTTTTTTTTGTATCTTTTACTTATTTTGTGTTTATTTTTATGAACCAACGGAATCCCTATGGTTCTATATATAATAAGTTGTCCATCGTTTTTTACAGACAAACGGACAGGTTCAATAATCAATATTCCTTTTTTCATTAATTTTGCAAAAGTGAAATTCTTCTCAATCATTAGAATATCTAGGCTCATCTCTCCTCTTTCAATAGAAGATATCGCTATCTCGTTTGGATTTTTTAGTCTAACCAAGAGACAGTATACTTTTACATTATTGAGAATTTTTTCATTAAAAAAACAATTCCATCGCAATTGAAAACGCGAATACCTTTTGAGAAATAAATCAAGTTCCGCTTCGGTATTGCTTTTTGGTTGTTTTTTATTTTTACGTTTTTTTATCTTCGATTCTGCATAAATTTCTTCAATATTTTTTTCTTGGTTTGATAGAGCTGATTCCGGATTTCTTTTTGTTTCTTTATCTGATTCAAACTCTTCTTGACCTGCCGATTCGTTTTCTTCTTTATAAAATCGAAGGTTTTTTTTTTCGTTTGATGGTATAACACCTTTTTTCTTTAGAGTGATCCGTTTATTCACCGTATTTTTTTCATTAAAATTGAAAAGAAGTAATTTAATTGGTATGACCCACGGTTTGATTTTATATGTACTAGAAACTAAGAAAAATTCCGGAAAGAAAAAAAAGTCAAAATTTGTTATACGATGATTTAGTATTTCTTCATTCATTCCCATCCAATCAAAAAAGAAACTGTTTTTATTGGCAAGACCCGTCTTAGTTATTTTAGAAATTCTTTGAGAATTCTGAACTTGAGTCTTAATATATTTTTTTGTACTCTTGGTATCAGGCTCAATATTGACTTTTTTTCTAAACCAAAAGTTTAGAATTCTCCAATCCAAATATTTTCTATGCCGAATTTCCCCTATACCCCGAATATTATATTTTTCTAGAAAACAAGAGATTAAAGAATTATCTAGAGCAATGCCTATAGACATATCAAAAATTTTTTCTGTAGAATGAATAGATTTGTAGCAAAAAAGATTATATATAGAATCTTTTTTTAAATTATGTTTTGGATTTACAAACGAGTTGGCCTCAAAAAAGTTTTGTTTTTTGTAATTGTAATTATCAAATTTGTTTTTTTCATATGAATCCGCTTTGGTTAAACTTGAATTTAGAACGGGAGAGTCTTGGTTTATTTTCTTTTTCCATTTTTGGGTTACTAATCTAACCCATGCAATCTGAGGTAAATTATATTGAGAATGACTTCGTAACCAGTTTTTCCATGGATTTACTTCAGAATTTAAAAGGGTTTTATCTTTCAATTCATAATGAAAGATTCCTTGTTCTTGAAAAAAATCCTTTATTTGATTCTTAACAAAAAAGGATGTTATGTATATGTTATCTTCAAAAACAGCCTTTAATTTAGAAAAGTTACTAACTTTTTTTTGTGATAATTTATAAAATACATATGCTTGTGATAAAGAGTATAGGTCATAACTAAAAATTTTTTTTTTTGATATTAAATTTTTTATAGCCGAAATAAAAAAAATGGTATTTTTTTTATTTTTTTTTTTTGCTCCATTTTCGTCATTCTTGTAAATATATCTATCAAAAATTGTTTTTGTTGATTTCAAAAAAAGCTGTGTAGTAATTCTTGGAATATTAATGATACCTAGAAAAATAGTTATAGATAGTTGTTCAATGCAAAATTTTATAAAAAAAAAGGATTTACGAATTAATCGGGTATTTTTTCTTTTGAATGTCTTCCAACTTTTTTTTGATGACTCAATTATTTTAGAATCATAACACGGTTTGTTATAACTATTAGTTAGGGTTTCTTTTTCTTTTGAAATTTCTTCTGTTTGATTTCTG